GTGAAAGAGTAGAGTGAATAAGAAACATAACTAATTTGGAACCGATGACGAAATAAAGAGGTTAGGTAGTAAAATGGGCTCTTTTCTTTTTATTGGGGATAGAGGGACTTGAACCCTCACGATTTCTAAAGTCGACGGATTTTCCCCTTACTATAAATTTCATTGTTGTCGGTATTGACATGTAGAATGGACTCTATCTTTATTCTCGTCCGATTAATCAGTTCTTCAAAAGATCTATCCGAGGAGTGAATGATTTGATCACTGAATATTCGATTCTTCCTTCAATTTGGAATCGATTCACAAGAATTCTTCCATTTTTCATATAAAAAAAATACGGAATCGGATCGTGATTAATTGTTTGATATTTCAGTACGTATATAGGATAGGGTCATCCTTTCTGGAATTTCGATAAAAGGATTCCTATACCAATGTTAATCAACTCCATTCGTTAGAACAGCTTCCTTTGAGTCTCTGCACCTATCCTTTTTTTGGTTCTCGCTTTCTGAACCCTTGTTTTCTGAAAACAGGATTTGGCTCAGGATTGCCCATTTTTAATTCCAGGGTTTCTCTGAATTTGGAAGTTATCACTTAGTAGGTTTCCATACCAAGGCTCAATCCAACCAAGTCCGTAGCGTCTACCAATTTCGCCATATCCCCTTATGAGACCGAGATCTCATTGTGATCCCATCCCCCTCTTTCATTTATTTATGTCGGAACCGTTGAATTCAGTAGATACTGATTCCTAATATCGAAAAAAAGTCTACTCCTATTTTATTATTTTATTTTGATTTCTTGTCCATATTCTCTATCGGAAGACCCGTACTTGGTCCCATCAGAAATGATTCTATCATTGATGTATCTGCAATTCAATATGGATAGAGATATCCCACATATACATACCCTCCCCCCCTCTCATTTTTCCCGCGCGATTTTTAATACTGGAACGGTCGATATTCATTTTTTTTTTTTCGTTCTACCTCCCCCCTTTCTGAATGAAACCAGCGAAATGTCTCATTATGATCTGGATTGCATCCTTATCTTATCCTTTCCTTAGTACCGATCTGCTCTAATATGATTAATCTAATCTGCTATAACTAACTGCTATAAATTAAGTATAATATATAAATTAAGAATTAAAAAAAACATTCTATATAGATATAGTTAGTTAGTTCTATTGCACTTATTTCTGTTATGTGAGCCCGCTTAGCTCAGAGGTTAGAGCATCGCATTTGTAATGCGATGGTCATCGGTTCGATTCCGATAGCCGGCTTTTCAATATTCCTTGATCTCAAGGAATATTGAAAAGACTCCTCTCTTTTTTTCTTTTAAAAATGTCGGGTCACCGATCTATTATGTCGTAGCAACTTCCAACTATGAATAAAAAACTGATTTGATTGGAGCAGTTAAATCTCTACACTACAGAATAAATCAAGAAAGGGGTCCTTCACTTCCTATATATACAAAATAATCCGGATATTGATACAATTCATCTCATTCTTCTTTTGTAGTACTTCAATAGATTTAGTTTCGTTTATCGTTTAGTTCAGTCTTAATTTAAGTTTATTCTGTAAAATCAAATTTTAACAAGGAGTCTTTATGTCTCGTTACCGAGGGCCTCGTTTCAAAAAAATACGCTGTCTGGGGGCTTTACCGGGACTAACTAGTAAAAGACCTAGATCCGGAAGTGATCTTAGAAACCAATCACGTTTCGGGAAAAGATCTCAATATCGTATTCGTCTCGAAGAAAAACAAAAATTGCGTTTTCATTATGGTCTGACAGAGCGACAATTGCTTAGATATGTTCGTATTGCCGGAAAAGCCAAAGGGTCAACAGGTCAGGTTTTACTACAACTACTTGAGATGCGTTTGGATAACATCCTTTTTCGATTAGGTATGGCTTCGACCATTCCTGGAGCCAGGCAATTAGTTAACCATAGACATATTTTAGTTAATGGTCGTGTAGTAGATATCCCAAGTTATCGCTGCAAACCCCGAGATATTATTACTGCAAGGGATGAACAAAGATCCAGAGCTCTGATTCAAAATTATCTTGATTCATCGCCCCGCGAGGATTTGGCAAAACATTTGACTTTTGACTCATCCCAATATAAAGGATTAGTAAATCAAATAATAGATATTAAATGGATCGGTTTGAAAATCAATGAGTTTCTAGTCGTAGAATATTATTCCCGTCAGACTTGAACCTACCTAAAATAACAAAGCTTCGGACCATTTTGCCCCCCCCTCTTTTTTTTTTTTTTTTCACCGAAGAAGGGGTTTGATCCGGATTTTTCTCCCATTCACGTATCACAAATGGATCAGCAGTGAGATTTTCATTCCTTTCCACTCTTTCCGGTATTTTCCGTACTGCAGTAATTAGGAATAGAGAATCTCTATCAAATAAGGGTCTTACTGTTGGAATAATGGTATCAATTGTTATTTGATTTGATACATTGTGGTCGGTTGGTGAATTAGATGAAGGTACGGAAAGAGAGGGATT